AAATGATTTTTTCTTCGTCGAATGACTATTCATCTATTAGTATTAGGTTTTCATCAAATAGGGGGCAGAAAGACTCTATGGAAAAATGTTGGTTCAATTCGATGTTGTCTAACAAGAAGTTAGAACATAGGTGTGGACTAAGTAAATCAATGGATAGTCGTGATGCTCTTGGACATACCAGTGGAAGTGAAGAACCTATTCTAAATGATGAGGAGAAACAGATTCCTAGTTGGGGCAGTTATAGTTTCAGTAATATTCATTATCTAAATTATTTATTTGATAGCAGGAATATTTGGAGTTTGATCTCTGATGATACTTTTTTAGTTAGAAATAGTAATGGTGACAGTTATTCTGTATATTTTGATATTGAAAATCAGATTTTTGATATTGACAATGCTAGTTCTTTTTTGAGTGAACTAGAGATTTTTTTTTCTAGTTATTTAAATAGTGGGTCTAAGAGTAGCAATTACTACTATGATTATTCCATTTATGATACTCAATCTAATTGGAATAATCACATTAATAGTTGCATTGATAGTTATCTTCGTTTTGAAATCAGTATTAATAGTGACATTTACAGTGGTATCGGCAGTTACTTTTTTAATTTCATTTGTACGGAAAGTATAAGTAGTATTGAAAGTGAAAATTCTAGTATCCAAACTAGTAGCAGTTATTTTGATAGAAGAGGAGGATCTAATGATTTCGATATAAATACAAAATACAAACAGTTATGGGTTCAATGCGAGAATTGTTATGGATTAAATTATAAAAAATTTTTTAGGTCAAAAATGAATATTTGTGAACACTGCGGATATCATTTGAAAATGAGTAGTTCAGATAGAATCGAACTTTTTCTTGATCCTGGCACTTGGGAGCCTATGGATGAAGATATGGTCTCTATGGACCCCATTGAATTTCATTCAGAGGAGGAACCTTATAGAGATCGCATCTATTCTTATAAAAAAAAAACGGGTTTAACTGAAGCTGTTCAAACGGGCGTAGGTCAACTAAATAGTATTCCCATAGCAATTGGAGTTATGGATTTTCAGTTTATGGGAGGTAGTATGGGATCCGTAGTAGGTGAGAAAATCACCCGTTTGATCGAGTATGCTACTAATCGATCTCTACCTGTCATTATTGTGTGTGCTTCTGGAGGAGCACGCATGCAAGAAGGGAGTTTGAGTTTGATGCAAATGGCTAAAATATCTTCTGCTTCATATGATTATCAATCAAAGAAAAAGTTATTCTATGTATCAATCCTTACATCTCCTACAACTGGCGGAGTTACAGCAAGTTTTGGTATGTTGGGAGATATCATTATTGCTGAACCTAATGCCTACATTGCGTTTGCGGGGAAAAGAGTAATTGAACAAACATTGAAAAAGACAGTACCCGACGGTTCACAAGCGGCTGAGTATTCATTCCATAAGGGCTTATTTGACCCAATTGTACCACGTAATCCTTTAAAAGGTGTTCTGAATGAGTTATTTCAGCTACATGGTTTCCTTCCCTTGAATCAAGATTAAAAAAAGATTGTTAAAAAGATTGAAATTCTTCATTTGAAAATGGAAGTATAGCACTAGATTCAGTTATTTTTATTTGTAGCGAATAAGCATTTAGTTCATTGTAATCAAAAAAAAAAAAACAAAACTAAGAAGATGGTGTTTTCTTTGGGGACATCAGTTATAAGTGTAGTAAGAGTCAGAAGTTTTGGATAATTCCTTTTTGCCCCGAATCCTTTTTTTATTCTACCTCTCTTCCTGATTAGGAATAAGCATTCCTCTATCGACAAGATAAAAAAGAGTTTCTTTCTCCTTCCGAGAAATCCGGGAAATAAAAAGAATTTTCTCCGTCCTTTTGCCATATTCATATATAGAACAACGAAAAAAAAAGAAAAATAAAATCTTAAAGAACTTAAAGAAAAAGAAAGAAGAAATATCAAATCAAATAAATCAAATAGAAATATTCAAATAACAAATAAGAAGAATAAGAATATAGAAGTTCTTTCTATTTACCGAGAGCCCCCGTTTTTCACTAGGAATCCCTGTTTGTTGGATAAGATTGGTTAAAGTCGCGAACTCATAAGAAACTCTTTTCTATCTTTTCTTTCAAAACAAAAAAGGTGTTTTGAAAGAAAAGATAGAAAGAAGATAAGGATGGGAGAAGAAGAATCCAATTTCTGAAAGCGGATTCTCATACATATTCATGTAGAAAGAGGAATAGGTACACTTCAGTTAGTTCTACATTCGTTGCACTTATTGATTATTAAGTACTTCATATGAAGATTATCTTCATATTCTTTCTATATAGATAGACTTATCATAAGATATCTTTATAATTATAATTTATAATTATAATAGGTACAAATACGAAATCGAGGTACCCATTCTATGATAGATTTGAACTTTCCCTCTATTTTTGTTCCTTTAGTGGGCCTAGTCTTTCCGGCAATCGCAATGGCTTCTTTATCTCTTTATGTCCAAAGAAATAAGATTGTCTAAATACGATGGGACCAAATCTCATCAATTTCTTTCAACACTGGATCATCATACAGATACTTTTTTAATGTAATATGGTAGGATATATGATATGTGGCCTTTCCGAAAACAAATGGAAGAGTTGTTATGTATGCCGTGCATAATATACGCATTAATGCATGTATATGTGGTTATAGCTTAATCAATTAAAAATGATCAGCAAATCTTTTTTGAAAATCTTTGAAATAGAAACTCAATGTATCTAACCAATTATTTCTAATGGTTCCCGTCGGAATACTGCTAGTTGATGAAAGTTACTTCGGGATCAAGCAAGAAAAGTCGAGTCAAATCCATTTGGGTTATTCTCTCAATTCCAATCGAATGCAACTGGATCTAGTATAGTATGAACTGGCGATCAGAACATATATGGATAGAACTTATAACGGGGTCTCGAAAAACAAGTAATTTTTGCTGGGCCTGTATCCTTTTTTTAGGTTCACTAGGATTCTTAGTGGTTGGAACTTCCATTTATCTTGGTAGAAATCTGATATCCGTATTTCCGTCTCAGCAAATTCTTTTTTTTCCACAAGGGATCGTGATGTCTTTCTATGGGATCGCAGGTCTATTCCTTAGTTCTTATTTGTGGTGCACAATTTCATGGAATGTAGGTAGTGGTTATGACCGATTTGATAGAAAAGAAGGTATAATGTGCCTTTTTCGTTGGGGATTTCCTGGAATAAATCGTCGCATCTTCCTTCGTTTCTTTCTGAAAGATATCCAATCAATCAGAATGGAGGTGAGAGAGGGTCTTTTTCCTCGTCGTGTCCTTTATATGGAAATCAGGGGCCAAGGAGCCATTCCCTTGACTCGTACTGATGAGAATTTGACTCCACGAGAAATTGAACAAAAAGCTGCCGAATTGGCCTATTTCTTGCGCGTACCCATTGAAGTCTTTTGAAATGAACTGAAGAATGAATCTCAGCATGAGAGAAGGAACTTACTAATTATCTTTTTAAGACAACTGAAGCTTCTTCAAAATGTTCATTCCAGCAAAAGATGCTATATTCTATTTCCCCGTTCCGTTGAGGCAGCAGTCCATATACATTATACATCTCAAAAGCAGGAGGACGTATATGGAACAATTCTAATAAAATCTAATATAACTAATCAAATATATTAAGGAGAATAGAAACTATTTGTACACAAAAACTATTTTGTATACGCATACGCATGGCGTCCAGCTTCTCTCTTTTATACTAGTAAAAAAAAGGTCTAATTAAGTATAGGTTCATCAAATATCCTAACATGTATTTTGTTTTCGTAAAGCATAATTCCTCTTTTTAAGCCCCAGATTTTGAATTGATACCCCTATACCCGCGCTGCGGTTAGACAGTGAAATCTTTTGAATTTGAAATAAAAGAATTCAAGGATCCGGTAGGGTTCGTCTTGAAATCCAAATCAAATACTATTTGTTAGTTCAAATGGGTTTTCGAGTCTTCATCGAAAGGAAGAAATGAAGATGAAATAGGTTCCAATTTGCCTAATTTAGATCTCTGGAATATGGAAAGAAGGAATATGAAAAGAATATTTACTTCTTTTTTTTTTCATTGGAAAAGGGCCTTTTTCTATGTTCTATTCTAGATCCAAAGACTCAATTCTTACACGAAAACAAAAATAGGAAAAGATCCATAGGTTCGATACCTTGTTCTTGTTAGAGTTAGAAGCTCTTGTTATAGAACTCGTGCTTCATAGAAATCTCAGATCAGATAGAATCGACGAATGAAACAGGTTCATTAACAATTCACATCACAGATACAGAATGAAAAAAAAGAAAGCATTGGCTTCCCTCCCATATCTTGTGTCTATACTCTTTTTTCCCTGGTGGGTTTCTCTCTCATTTAATAAATGTCTAGAAACTTGGGTTCTTAATTGGTGGAATACCAGGCAATCCGAAATCCTTTTGAATGATATTCAAGAGAAAAATGTTTTAGAAAAATTTATGGAATTAGAAGAACTATTCCTGTTGGACGAGATGATAAAGGAGTACTCGGAGACACATATGCAAAGGCTAGGAATGCACAAGGAAACGATACAATTGGTCCAAAGACACAATGAATCTCATTTCCATATCATTTTGCATTTCTCGACAAATCTAATCTGTTTCGCTATTCTAAGTGGTTATTTTGTTCTGGGTAATGAAGAACTTTTCATTATCAATTCTTGGATTCAGGAATTTCTCTATAACTTAAGTGACACAATCAAAGCTTTTTCGATTCTTTTAGTTACTGATTTATGGATCGGATTTCACTCGACCCATGGTTGGGAACTAATGATTGGTTCGATCTACAACGATTTTGGATTAGCTCAGAATGATCAGATTATATCTGGTCTTGTTTCCACTTTTCCAGTAATTCTAGATACAATTGTGAAATATTGGATCTTCCATTTTTTAAATCGTGTATCTCCTTCGCTTGTAGTAATTTATCATTCAATGAATGAATGAAGAATTCATTAGATCTCTTG